TAGTTTTCTGAAAAAATCCTGGGTACATTACCCCAAAATGTTCCATCTTCCTAGAAAAGTGGATTCGTTCCCGAAAGATTCCAAAAGATGTTAATCGTAAGCAAGAAGATTGTTTACGAAGAAACAACAGGAAAAATTCATATTCCGATACATAAGAGTTATATAGGAATCGAGATAGTCTTTTATTTTCTTTTGAAAAAAGAAAAATGGATTTCATTGAAGTAATAAGACTATTCCAATTCGAATAATAGTTGAGAAAGAATCGCAATAAATGCAAAGATGGAACATCTTGGATCCGGTATTCAAGGAGTTGAACTAAGATTTCAAAATGGATAGGATAGGGTATTTCTATATGTGATAGATAATGTAAATGCAAAAATTTGTCTTCTAAAAAGGGAAATATGGAATGAATAGATCGTAAATTTTGAAACTTTGGTATTTCTTTTTCTTCCGGACAAGATAGTTGTCCTAGCGAGAATGGGATTTCTACAACGATTGCAAACCCCTCAGATAGAATCTGAGAATAAAACTCAGAATAAAAATGATTGCTGTGATCCAACAATCGATCTTGGTTAGGATGATTAACCGAATTAATCCAAAAATTCTGCTGATACATTCGAATAATTAAACGTTTCACAAGTAGTGAACTAAATTTCTTGTTATTACAACCAAAAATTTCCACTGGTTCGGAACCATTTAATACATAATCGTGGGCAAATGCATAAACATATTCCTGAAAGAGAAGTGGGTAAACGAAGTATTGTTGACGAGATTTCTGTTTTTCTGAAATCCCTTCGAATTTTGCCATTTGTATTTCTACTTGAATCAGAGAAAAAAAGCATTTCTCGATTTATCAAATGATCATACATAGTGCAATATGGTCAGAACAGGGTGTTACATTTTTTTTTTAAACCCTGAAAAGAAAGGGAGTCTAATCCATAGATCTTTTTCTGCTCCTTTTCTATCTAATTAGTTTATGTTTGTTCTAATTACCAAAAAAGAACAAATCTTTTATTTTTGCAGGCCAATCGCTCTTTTGACTTTGGAATACAGTCTCTTTATCAATATACTGCTTCTTTTACACATTCAATTCATAACATTCCTTTTCAATCCATAATCAAGAATAATTAGGATTCCTAAAAAAAATTAAAGGGTCCACCGATAGGAAAACCCAACCTTTCCCCGCATTAGGCACTAATCCATTTTTAACGTCTAATTAGATCGGGAAATCATTTCAATTAAGAAGTTAAGCTCGTTGCTTTTTATTTTACCAGAATTAGAGCCAGGCTCTATCCATTTATTCACTAGACCCAGAAAATCGGAATTTTTTTAATAAAAAAAAAAAAGAAATAGATTTTATTACGACATGCTATTTTTTCCATTCATTACCTTTGAGGATCAGTCGTGGTCTTCTAGACTCTACCAAGAGTCTGGACGAATTTGTTGCTTCATCCAAATGTGTAAAAGATCATAGTCGCACTTAAAAGCCGAGTACTCTACCATTGAGTTAGCAACCCAGATAAAATAGGATCTTAGATACGATCGAAATCAAAAAATCGATAGAATTACACCGAACGCTCCTGGCAAAACATTGAATTAGCAAGACATCAAAAGAAAGATTTTATCACCCATTAAATAAAAAAACTCAAATACCAAAATAAACAGATCGGTTAAATTTCACTAAGGTTAAAAAAGGAGCGGCCCCAATCATAATAGCAAAATTATTTTTTTTTTAGCTTTTAGCATTTAAATAGAAAAATCTTCTATGAAAGTACATGCAAGCGGGGGGGCAACCCTATCATTTGAGCAAAGTGTAGACAGAAATACCTAATATGCAGTGACGATAAAGAGACCTATCTAGCTACAAATTGTAGCTGTTCAATAGACCTTTGTCAATAGAAATACAATGGTAAGAAAACCTATTAAATACAAATAAGGAAATTAAATAAGGGCTTTTGTTGGATTGGCACGACATAAATGCAGCAAAAAAATAGGACTAAAAAAGCGGCAAATTGTGTCTAAATAATTAAGGGATATTAATGACCCTCCCCTACTTTTTTATTTATTTAATTTAGTTCTTCAATTAACTCAAAGTTGTTTCTTTATCTTTAAAGAATTCTGCTTTCCTTAAAATATCATAAACAGTTCTTGTAGGTTGAGCACCTTTTTCAAGGAAATAGATAATAGCTGGAACATTTAAACAAGTTTGATTCTTTATCGGATCATAAAAACCAACTTTTTGAAGATCTCTTCCTTCTCTTCGAGATCGAACATCAATTGCAACGATTCGATAGACAGCTTATTGGGATAGATAAACAATGCCCCCCCTAGAAACGTATAGGAGGTTTTCTCCTCATACGGCTCGAGAAAATGATTCGAATTTCTATCTATAATCCAAGTAATTAGACTATAACTTGGATTAATTTCCTTATAGAAGAAAAAACAAATTTCATTTATACTCATGACTCAAGTTGGCTAATTTTGACTGACAGAATTCAAAAGAGAAATCCTTCGAAATTTTTTTGAGTCGTCTCTAAACTCTTTTCTTTATTTCATCTCGAACAAATTGACTTTTATTCCTTATTCTGATCTAATTCTATTGTTGAGATGTTTGAAAATCATGTTTACTTGTTCCGGAATCCTTTATCTTTGATTTGTGAAATCCTTGGGTTTAGACATTACTTCGGGAATTCCTATTCTTTTTTCTTTCAAAAGAGTAGCAACATACCCTTTCTTTTTTTCTTATTTCCTTCAATAAAGCATTTTCCTCTTCTAGAGAAATCAAATATGAATGATTGATTCTGATAGACTTTTAATCGAAAAAAAGTTTTCCAATCTTCCAAAATTAGACTTTTTCTTATTTTAACCTTTCAATTTAATTTCTCTATTAAGGATAGACTGACAAAGTTGGCCTAATTTATTAGTTTTCACTAACCCTAGATTCTTTCCCTTGATAAAAAATCAGTCTTCTCGAGCTCCATCGTGTACTATTTACTTACAAACAACCCACCGCAAATTCGGTTCGGGACAAATAGAACAGACTATGTCGAGCCAAGAGCATTTTCATTACTATGGAAAATGGTGGATAGCAAAATCCACAATCGATCATCTCCTTCAAGTCGCACGTTGCTTTCTACCACATCGTTTTAAACGAAGTTTTACCATAACATTCCTCTAATTTCATTGCAAAGTGGTATCGAGAATTGATCCAATATGGATGGAATCATGAATAGTCATTGGTTTTGTATACTAATTCAAACTTGCTATCTATGGAGAAATATGGATAAAAGAAATAAGTATTTATCGGGGAAGACTCTGCAAGGAGCCAATTTATTTAAACCCATATTCTATCATATGAATGAAACATAGTTTGAAAAAGAGGAATAAAATAGTTTGCTTAAGACTTATTTATTATTGAATTTCCATCCTCAACAGAGGAATGGAGATGATCAATCCTGAAATGAGAAGAATCAACTCTTCTCCAACAAATAAACTATGCCAATAAAAAGATTAGCAGTTTTTTGTTAGTTATAAACTTTTCATAGTTCTTCGACTGGAATAACAGGAGTAACAAAAGAAAGAAAAAATAAAGTAAAAAAATTAGTGTAAAGTAAAATTAAGGTCTTTGCTTTTTACTTATAGCATTCTTTCTTTTAGGTAACAGAAAGAACTAAAAATTCAAAATAAGAAAAGTATGATTTTTTTTGAATCCATTCTATTCTATCCAACGAACAGTTCTTACCTTATCCTTCCCAGAATGGATCATTCTGGATATTTAAAGAATCACAAATCGAAATCGTTTTCGCTTAACCAAAGAAGAGCCCCTCTTTTTTACTAATAAAACAACAAAACAAAAATCTATCTGTATCATAAAGGGATAGGTCTGATTTTTTATTTTTATACAGTATTTTCCCTTATAAATTTGGGTTTTTTAATCAATTCCAAAGTCGAGTAGACAGAATATATGAATTTATCTCTAATCCTCACATTCCATTGATTTGGAAATGGATATTTGCAAATCAGATAATGCCTAAAATAGAAAAATCGAGTCTCTATCCGTATCCGTAGAATGGAAACCCCCTTTTCTTCACATTAGGTGTCAAATAAATGTATCCTATAAGAATTCCCACTTCATGGATATGGAACATAAAGTTTATCTAAAAGTTCCAATTTCAAAACACATATTCAAAACACATACACATATGAGTAATGAGTAGTAGGAGCATATCCTGAATGTGTCTGACAGACCAAAATTTTTAATGAATAAAGATATTCAATTTGACTGGACTTGACACTTGATTTTGTTTTCTGAGAAAGAAAAAGAATCCTTAGAAATACATCTAATCTAAGAGTTCATAAGAAATAATTATTCTCTTTAGTAAGCTTTTGTGTCGTGCAGGGCACAATACGATTCTATCTTTCGTTTCATGAAAAAAAATCTGGGACGGAAGGATTCGAACCTCCGAATAACGGGACCAAAACCCGCTGCCTTACCACTTGGCCACGCCCCATTTCTTTTATGCGACACTAATAAACAGTATTTTTATTATATATTATTCGTCAATCCCGCTTCAATTACCTAAAAAATGAGGGATATTTTCTTGCTAGGATTCTAAACATGCGGATAATATAGAATCCAAAAAATGCATTGATCATTACATGAAATTCTATTAAGATATTATATGAAAGTCGAATTTCTTCCATTCTCATTTGAGAATGCGAATACAAGGAGGTATTTTGTGTTTGGGAAAGTCCGAAGAAAAAAGGATTTTGAATCCACCTTTTCTTTTCCTTTTTCCCTTAAAAAAATAACTCAATCAAAATCCAATTATCTACTCTACAAGAACGAAATGCTTGTTATGCCTAATATACTTAGTTTAACCTCTATCTGTTTTAATTCTGGTCTTTATCCAACTAGTTTTTTCTTAGCTAAATTACCCGAAGCTTATGCCATTTTCAACCCAATCGTGGATGTTATGCCTGTCATACCTGTACTCTTTTTTCTATTAGCGTTTGTTTGGCAAGCTGCTGTAAGTTTTCGATGAAATCTTTACTATTCTGTTCTGTCTGTCAAATTGAATGATGTATTCATTCCAAAAAAATGAAAAAGCCGAGAAGTCTTATATTAAGAACTTTCTATTCTAAAATTCAAATTCTTCTACATTGAATGTATAGCTGCAACAATAAATTTGGATCAGCCTTTCTACCCCCTGCACCTACGTTGAGCAGGTACCTTTAGGTACCCACACAATACTTAAACTAATTTTTGATATTGATAAGACTGCTTATTATAAATCAATTCTTGCAATTTTTTTTTAAGAATTGATTTTTGCATTTTTTAGGTGTCAAAATAAAAAAAAACCATCCTAGTGGATCTGTGCGGTAAGGAAAAACGGGTAATCTATTCCTTAAAAAAAAATCTTGGAGATTATGTAATGCTTACTCTCAAACTCTTTGTTTATACAGTAGTGATATTCTTTGTTTCCCTCTTTATCTTTGGATTCTTATCTAATGACCCAGGACGTAATCCTGGACGTGAGGAGTAAAAATCCAAAATTTTGGGGAATTTTTTCTTACATTTATCTATGAAAAAATCCGGGGGTTAGAATTCCTTACAATTCGAAAGTCCCAAACGATCCGAGGGGGCGGAAAGAGAGGGATTCGAACCCTCGGTACAAAAAAATTGTACAACGGATTAGCAATCCGCCGCTTTAGTCCACTCAGCCATCTCTCCCCGTTCCAAATCGAAAGGTTTTCGTGATATGACAGAGGCAAGAAATAACGATTACAAAAAATCCTTCCTTATTTTCATTTCAAAAGTGCATAAAAATTATATTGCCAATTCCATTTTAGTTATATTCTTTTTTCTTAATGTTAATAAAAAAAAGGAGAAAATTCTTGTTTCTTCTTTCTAAAATTCGATATAGGCTGAGAAACAATCAGATATATTTTCTCTTCAGCGGGCATTTCCGTATAGGACTTGTTAGAATAAAACAAGCAGGTTATAGAAAAAAAATTCTTATCAAACCCACCATAAAATTAAAAAGAAAGATAAAGTAAGTGGACCTGACCCCTTGAATGATGGCTCTATCCGCTATTCTGATATATAAATTCGATGTGGATGAAATTGTTGTATAAGCGGATTTTTTGTATTTCCTTAGACTTAGACCGCGCAAGGCAAGAATTTTTCGCTATTTACGATTTCATATTCTTGTTACTAGACGTTCTATAGGAATAAGAAGAAATCACAACTCTTTTCCGTTACACATAAAAATGGATTTCGAAAGTCAATTTTTCTTTCTCTTTCTTTTTTTTTTTTCAGAATCCTATTTTTGTTCTCCCACCCATGCAATAGAGAGCGAATGAGAAAAGAGGGGTTCTTTTTCCCTTAAAAGATAGGCTTTGAAATAGGAATCATAAAATAATGCTGAATTCAAATATTTATTTCTTTATTTCTATAGTATTAAGAAAAATGAATCTAATGAAATTCATGGATTTACCACGACTTCGGTTGTGACCCCATAGATAAAAATGCAAAATTTCTATCTTCGAGACCATTGAAAAAGGGCATTGAACGAGAAAGAAATCGTCCACAGATAATCAAACTATCATATGCCTTGGAAGTAATATGAGGTGCTCGGAAATGGTTGAAGTAATTGAATAGGAGGATCACTATGACTATAGCCCTTGGTAGAGTTACTAAAGAAGAAAATGATCTATTTGATATTATGGACGACTGGTTACGAAGGGACCGTTTCGTTTTTGTAGGATGGTCCGGCCTATTGCTCTTTCCTTGTGCTTATTTCGCTTTAGGGGGTTGGTTTACAGGGACTACTTTTGTAACTTCTTGGTATACCCATGGATTGGCTAGTTCCTATTTGGAAGGTTGCAATTTCTTAACGGCGGCAGTTTCCACCCCTGCCAATAGTTTAGCACACTCTTTGTTGCTACTATGGGGACCGGAAGCACAAGGAGATTTTACTCGTTGGTGTCAATTAGGCGGTCTGTGGACTTTTGTCGCTCTCCATGGGGCTTTTGCACTAATCGGTTTCATGTTACGTCAATTTGAACTTGCTCGGTCTGTTCAATTGCGGCCTTATAATGCAATTTCATTCTCTGGTCCAATCGCAGTTTTTGTTTCCGTATTCCTTATTTATCCACTGGGACAATCTGGTTGGTTCTTTGCACCGAGTTTTGGCGTAGCAGCTATATTTCGATTCATCCTTTTCTTCCAAGGATTTCATAATTGGACGTTGAACCCCTTTCATATGATGGGAGTTGCCGGAGTATTAGGTGCGGCTCTGCTATGCGCTATTCATGGGGCTACTGTAGAAAACACTCTATTCGAAGATGGTGATGGTGCAAATACCTTCCGAGCTTTTAACCCAACTCAAGCGGAAGAAACTTATTCAATGGTCACTGCTAACCGCTTTTGGTCCCAAATCTTTGGTGTTGCTTTTTCCAATAAACGTTGGTTACATTTCTTTATGCTATTTGTAC